ATGATAATTAGAGTGTTGACGTATGGCCCCCTAATGAAATTTAGAAAAGGGGGCGAATCTTATTTTTGGATTTTGTTTTTCCTGAAGGTATTTTGACAGATAGATCTCTACAAAATTACTAAATTCATAACAAAAAAATGTTGTGTAAGAATCCAGAGTTACATTCCTTTTTTAGATACGTTACCGGATTGATTCCTATGATATAGGATCAAACAAAAATAAAAATGACTTTTTGTTTGATCATGTTTAAATTAATTACAAGTTTCTTTCAAATCTAATTACTACAGTAAAATGGATTCATGGGAAAAAAGAGCCATGCCAGTACCTACCTGGACTCTGGTTGGATAAAAAAACAAACTAAAAAATAAAATCAATAATTCTATCTTTATTTTATATATATAATAAAATATATATAAATATAAAATAGAAAAAAAAAGACAGATAAGATATATCAAATGACTATCAATCAATATCAAATATATCAAATAAGATATAAAGAAGGCTTTTTTTCGAGCCCTACTTTTTGTTCTTTTTGTTTATGCGATGTATCATAAGAATAATAATTCTATTTTTTGAATTGGGGAGAGATGGCTGAGTGGACTAAAGCGGCGGATTGCTAATCCGTTGTACGAATTTTTGTACCGAGGGTTCGAATCCCTCTCTTTCCGTTTATTGATGATTTGGTATTTTTTTCTTCCCTCTTTGTTTAATTTTTTTTTATAATTTTTTTTACTAGTTAAAGATGTAAAATAGATAAAAAAACAAAAAATATTTCAAATCAAAATCCAGCACAAGTAAGCAAAACAAAAAAGATTTTCTTATTCTTCACGTCCAGGATTACGTCCTGGATCATTAGATAGGAATCCGAAGATGAAAAGAGAAACAAAGAATATGACTATCGTGTAAACAAATAGTTTTAGAGTAAGCATTACAAAATCTCCAAGATAATTAAAAAAAAAAAACGACAGAGAAAGAGAATAGATTCTCTTCTATTTCATATTATGTTTCCTTTGATACTTAGTTTATAAGAAATGAAGTAATTTCAAAAAAAAAACTTAGGAAATTTATTTGTAGTAAGAGTTGAGTCTTTATATTACCAAAATTTTTTTCATATCCACAATCAAGATCTAGGTATTGGTGGTGGACTCCAATCGAATAATAGAATTTTCATTTTTTAATGGAAAAAACAGAAATGATGAGATGGTCCAGATTTTTATTGTCTATCCAAATATTGAAATTTTTGGAATCAAGGATTCACGCTGTAAAACTTATCTGATCTTTTAAAATGTTATCATTTTTATTTTCGAATAAATTCTTAATTTTTTTCGGACATTATTCAAATTAAAGATCTTATCGAAAACTTACAGCAGCTTGCCAAACAAAAGCTAAGAGAAAAAAGAGTAAGGGTATTACTGGCATAAAATCTACAATTGGATTCAAAAAAGCGTAGGCTTCAGGTAATTTTGCCAAGAAAAAACTACTTGAATAAAGGGCAGAGTCAATACAAATACAGACCAAGCTAAAGATATTAAGCATAACAAAAATGTTGTTCTTTAAGAAAATAAATTGTATTTTTGCTTTTTTTGAATTCTCATTTTTATTGTATTTTTTTATATTATGTTATTATTATATATTATGATATGATTTATTATATATATAATATATATAATTTGATTTATTATTATCATTTTTATTTATTATACTCTTATATTAAATATATTAAAATGAAATATAAAAGAAAAAATCAATTTTGATTTATAATAGAAAAGAATAGAAAAAGAAATAATGGAATATAAATAAGTCAACTATTGAATTGATATTTATAGATAGGAATATTACTAAATCAGTAAAAAAACGAAAAAAAAAAATGAATCAACTAAGATCATACCCCCAATCCCTTTTTCATTTCAACTTATCCAGTTCAAAACAGTTTCATTCTGAAATCAAAAATCGAAGAAATCATATATTCATACAATATCTTAATTGAATTCTATGTAATGATCAATAAATTCAGTTTAATTGGATATTTATGCATATCCAAATTCTACTAACAAATTAATTTATTCTATAGAATAAATTAAGAACTGGAATTGACGAACAACCCATAATAGTATTTATTAGTGTCGAATCAAAAATGGGGCGTGGCCAAGCGGTAAGGCAACGGGTTTTGGTCCCGTTATTCGAAGGTTCGAATCCTTCCGTCCCAGATCATATCTATTCATGATATATACCTATACCTATTTGAATATAAATAGTATATCCGAATATAGAATATTCAATTTATTGATAGAATATCGACTTAATTTTTACTTCTTTAGTTTAGAAATTAAAATGACTATTCATCTATTGTATTTTCATGTAAATAGAGGAAAAAAGCTCTATGGAAAAGTGGTGGTTCAATTCAATGATGTTTAATAGGGGTTTAGAATACAGGTGTGATTTAAGTAAATCAATAGACAGTTTTGGTCCTATTGAAAATAACAGTGTAAACGAAGACCCATCTATTTTAACTGATATGGATAATACTATTCATAATTTGAAAAACAATAGTGAGAATTCTAGTTATAGCCATGGTGATTATTTAGTAGATGTCAGGAACATACGGAATTTCCTATCTGATAAAACTTTTTTAGTTAGGGATAGTAATAGGAATAGTTATTCCATATATTTTGCTATTGAGAATCAAATTTTGGAGATTGACAATAATCATTCTTTTTTAAATGAACCAGAAAGTTTTTTCTATAGTTATAAAAATCCTAATTATTTGAAGAATGGCTCTAAGAGTAATGATCATAATGACAGATATGATACTAAATCTAATTGGAATAATAACATTAATATTTGTATTGAAAGTTATCTTCGTTCTGAAATCTGTATTGATAGTGATATTTTAGATGATAGTGATATTTTAGATGATAGTGATATTTTAGATGATAGTGATATTTTAGATGATAGTGATTTTTTAGATGATAGTGATATTTTAGATGATAGTGATATTTTAGAGATTTTAGATTTTTTAGATGATAGTGATATTTTAGATGATAGTGACAAATGTGGTAAGGTCCAAAATAGTAGTGAAATCGAGAGTACTAGTATACTAAGTATGCCAAATGAGAATGATTTTCCTAATGATGTCTATGGGACTCAAAAATATAAGCATTTGTGGGTTCGATGCGAAGAGTGTTATGGATTAAATTATAAGAGATTTTTGAAATCAAAAATGAATATTTGTGAACACTGTGGATGTCATTTGAAAATGAGCAGTTCAGATCGAATCGAACTTTTGATTGATCCAGGTACTTGGAATCCTATGGATGAAGACATGGTCTCTGTGGATCCGATTGAATTTGATAAGGTCTCTCCGGATCGGATTTTTGATATTGCTAAATTCTGGGAATTATTGGAATCGGAAGACCAAAATACGGAAGACGAAAATCCGGAAGACAAAACTTCGGAAGACGAAAATCCGGAAGACAAAACTTCGGAAGACAAAACTTCGGAAGACGAAAATCCGGAAGACAAAACTTCGGAAGACGAAAATCCGGAAGGCGAACCCTCTAAAAATCCGGAAGACGAAACTTCGGAAGACGAAACTTATAAAAATCGTCTTGATTCTTATCAAAACAGAACAGGATTACTGGAGGCGGTTCAAACAGGCACAGGTCAACTAAATGGTATTCCTGTAGCAATTGCTATTATGGATTTTCAGTTTATGGGGGGTAGTATGGGATCCGTAGTGGGTGAGAAAATAACTAGGTTGATCGAATATGCTACCAATCAACTTTTACCTCTTATTATAGTATGTGCGTCTGGAGGAGCGCGTATGCAAGAAGGAAGTTTGAGCTTAATGCAAATGGCTAAAATTTCTTCTGCTTTATATAATTATCAAATCAATCAAAAGTTATTCTATGTACCGATACTTACATCTCCTACTACTGGTGGGGTAACAGCTAGTTTTGGAATGTTGGGAGATATTATTATTGCTGAACCCGACGCTTACATAGCATTTGCAGGTAAAAGAGTAATTGAAGAAACGTTGAAAATAGAAGTGCCCGAAGGTTCACAATCGGCTGAATTTTTATTCGACAAGGGCTTATTTGATTCAATCGTACCACGTAATTCTTTAAAAGAGGTTTTAAGTGAGTTATTTCATTTCCATGGTTTCTTTCCTTTGACTCAAACTGAAAAATAATTCAGACTCTAATTTCATTTTTGTATAATAAATTATTATTATACAAAAATGAAATTAGAACACACAAGAGTAAAGTAATAAGATAAGAATAGAAAAATACTAAGAAAGAATAATATAATAAAAACATTTATTATCATACACATGTTTCTTGTAGAAATAGAGGGCAAAATAAATCCAGTTATTTCGTTCTACACTCCTTATCTTTAATAAAACATTTATTATTTATAGATTCTTTCCTTTTGATTCTTAATAAATCTTATTCATTTTTTCTTTGATTGTGGATTTATTATATTATATACTTAATTATGTATACTCTGTATATAATAGATATATCTATCTATTCATTTAGATATACTTAGTATAAGTCTATATAAATTCTAGTGATTATAGACTATCTTTAATATAATATAAGAAAAATCAAAATATATATTAATATAAGAATCAACAAAAAATAACATAACAGGTACAAATACGAAATTGAGGTACCCCATTTTATGATAAACTTACCTTCCCTTTTTGTTCCTTTAGTGGGCCTAGTATTTCCGGCAGTTGCAATGGCTTCTTTATTTCTTCATGTTCAAAAAAACAAGATTTTTTAGATACGGGCAAAAGTACTACTATTAATATTACCTTAATAAGATAAAGATAAGGAGGATTTAATATAACAACAAAAATATTGTTATTAATATAACAATCAAAAAAAAAAATAATAATAATCAGGTACAAATATGAAATTGAGGTACCCATTTTATGATAAACGTTTACGTGTTTTTAGTGGGCCTTGTCTTAATTGTAATGTCTGCTTTATTGGTTAATGTTCCAAAATTCATTAGTTGGGGATCAGAAAAACATGGTTGTCGTTCACAAGACGCATGGCTTGACATTGTACCGGGGTCCCGAAAACCAATCAATTTCTTCTGGGCTTCTTTCACTCTTTTAGGTTCATTAGGGGTGTTATATATTTCAGTTTCCAGTTATTATGGTAGACATTTTTTCTCTTTCATTTCATCTGAATTTGTAGTTCCTTTTTTGCCACAAGGGGTTACCCTGACTTTCTATGGAATCGCAGGTCTCTTTCTAAGTTTACATTGGTGGCTTCTAATTTTTTGGAATGTGGGGAGTGGTTATAATTTTTTCGATAAAAAAAAAAGAATGGTGTGTTTTTTTCGTTACGGATTTCCTGGAACATATCGTCGTATTTTTCTCCGAGTTCGTATGGAAGATATTCAGTCCTTCATACTACAAGCTAACCCTAACCCAGAACCTAGTAGTGGTGTCCTTTATATGCAAACAAGAGAACAAGGGACCATTCCTTTGACTCCTGTTGATGATTATTATGATAGGACTCCACGCAACGTTATACAAAAAGCTTGGGACTTGTCCAGATTCTTGAGTGTACCAATGGAAATCGTTCCATATTCTTGAGTCTACCAATGGAAATCGTTGTATCAAAAAAATAAAAGCTTTCTCTAAGAAAGCTTTTATTTTTTGATTATTGATACATAGGTTAGGCTCTATTACTTGTATTTACTTCTAATAGAACTTATGCTTGATAGAAAAATTAAAATTATAGTTGACAAATGAGATGAAACTGAGTTCATTAAAGAGGAAAAATGGCAAAAAAGAAAGCATTCATTCCCCTTCTATGTCTTACATCTATAGTCTTTTTGCCCTGGTGCATCTCTTTTACATTTAAGAAAAGTCTGGAATCTTGGATTACTAATTGGTGGAATACGAAACAATCCGAAATTTTCTTGAATATTATTCAAGAAAAAACGATTTTAAAGAAATTTATAGAGTTCGAGGAACTGTTCCTCTTGGATGAAATGCTAAAGGAATACCCGGAAACACATTTACAAAATCTTCGTATGGAAATTTACAAAGAAACCATCCAATTGATCGAGACGAACAACCAAGACCGTATCCATACGATTTTGCATTTCTGTACAAATATAATATGTTTCCTTATTCTAAGTGGTTATTCTATTAGGGGTAATCAAGAACTCATTATTCTTAACTCTTGGGTTCAAGAATTTCTCTATAACTTAAGTGATACAATAAAAGCTTTTTCTATCCTTTTATTAACTGATTTATGTATAGGATTCCATTCAACTCATGGTTGGGAACTAATGATTGGGTCTGTCTATAAAGATTTTGGATTTACTCAGAATGATCAAATTCTATCTGGTCTTGTTTCCACTTTTCCAGTCATTTTAGATACAATTTTAAAATACTGGATTTTCCGTTATTTAAATCGTGTATCTCCGTCACTTGTAGTGATTTATCATTCAATGAATGACTGAAAAAATGATCCACTGATCCAATTATAAATCCAATTATAAAATTTGTTTTTTTGTATCTAAAAGCTAAACATTAAAAAATTGACTTATTCTTTTTCGTTCTACTCGTATTCTTCCTATATTCTAGGAAAATAATTTGAGTAAATAGCAGAATAATGGATAGGGAACTATGCCAGTAACCTACCTAATCTTATTGTAGAAATTTTCAGGATGAATGATTGGACCATGCAAACTAGAAATGCTTTTTCTTGGATAAAGCAAGAGATTACCCGATCCATTTCCGTATTGCTCATGATATATATAATAACTCGAGCACCCATTTCAAATGCATATCCCATTTTTGCTCAACAGGGTTATGAAAATCCGAGAGAAGCTACCGGGCGGATTGTATGTGCTAATTGCCATTTAGCTAATAAGCCTGTAGATATTGAGGTTCCACAAGCGGTACTTCCCGATACTGTATTTGAAGCAGTTGTTCGAATTCCTTATGATATGCAAGTTAAACAAGTTCTTGCTAATGGTAAAAAAGGGGCTTTGAATGTAGGTGCTGTTCTTATTTTACCAGAGGGTTTTGAATTGGCCCCTCCTGATCGTATTTCGCCCGAGATTAAAGAAAAGATAGGTAATTTGTCTTTTCAAAGCTATCGTCCCACAAAAAAAAATATTCTTGTGGTAGGCCCCGTTCCTGGGAAGAAATATAGTGAAATTACCTTTCCTATTCTTTCTCCTGATCCCGCTACTAAGAGAGATGTTCACTTCTTAAAATATCCTATATACGTAGGCGGGAATAGGGGAAGGGGTCAGATTTATCCCGACGGGAGCAAGAGTAATAATAATGTTTATAATGCTACAGCAACAGGTATAGTAAATAAAATTATACGAAAAGAAAAAGGTGGATACGAAATAAGAATAGTGGATGCATCGGATGGACGTGAAGTGATTGATATTATACCGCCAGGACCAGAACTTCTTGTTTCAGAGGGTGAATCTATCAAACTTGATCAACCA